TCATTTTTTTTTATTATTTATAGAAAAAATTATTATTTATGGCCTAAAATTTATGTTGTTATAAAATTTCTAATAAAACTTATTTTTTTTATATTAAATATTTATACGTATATATATATATATAATATAATAAATTACTGAAAAAATTAATATTAATTATATTAATATAATATAATTTGATTGAATTATCAAATTTTATATAGCAATTTTATATTTAAACTTAATATTAAGGAGAAAAAAAGAGAGAAATTATTAATAAATTATAATGGTATTACTAATTATAAAAAATTATATATACATTAAATATTTTAATATAAAAAAAAAAAAAAAAAAATCTATGCAAAAAAATTCATATACAAATAAATTTTTATAGTTTAACAAAATTTATTATAAGCTTATTTTACATATAAATTTTAGTGAGAAATTTTAATTATTTAAATAATAATTATATAATAAAGGTAGTAATTAATTTTAAAAATTTAAGAAATTAAGATTTAGTAATGTTAAAATTAATAACTAATTTTGTGCCACAAGTTGCGGTTAAACAAAAGTTAAATTAAATTTTATTAGTAATTAATTAATAAAGTTAATAATAATAATTTAAATTTTAAATTATTAAGTGAAATTTTAATTTAATAAAAAATTATTAAATATTTATGAATTAAAAAATTTTATAAAAAACTAGGATTAGATACCCTATTATTAAAAAATTAAATAAATTATACTAAAATAGTAATATTTAATGAAACTTAAATAATTTGGCGGTATTTTAGTTTATTCAGAGGAATCTGTTTCTTAATTGATAGTCCACGCATCAATTTCCTTAATTTATTATCTTCTATATCGTTGTTAAAAAAATATTTTTAATAATTAAATAATATTTAAGATTTTTTATAAAAATTTAAATCAGATCAAGATGCAGATTATAATTAAGAATATAATGGATTACAATAAATTTCTTTATATATGATTTTTTCATTGAAATCTTAAAATGAAGGTGGATTTGAATGTAACTTTATTTAGATTACTTAAAATGATTATTATTTAAAATATGTACATATTGCCCGTCGCTTTCATAGATAAGTTGGAATAAGTCGTAACAAAGTAGAGGTACTGGAAAGTGTTTCTAGAAAGAACAAATTAGAGCTTTAAAGTATTTCATTTACATTGAAAAGATTATTAAATTTATTTAATTAATTTGAAGGAAGGGGGGAATTAATTAGTAAAATAATAATAAAACAAATTTTAATATTAAAATATTTTAATGGGGGTTAAAGTATTATTAATAGAAAAAATTTAAAAATTTATAGTTTATTAGTATTGTAAAAGAATTTTGAAATAATTGAAAATAAAATTTTTTTAAAAGTAAATTTAATTTATTGTATCTTGTGTATCAGAGTTTATTAAAAAATTTTTAAAATTTTAAATTTCTCGAATTTAAAAGAGTTAATTAATTAATAAAGTTATTGTTGCATAAATATTTTTAATAATTAATTTGAAATGAAATGTTAATCGTTTTTAAATATATCTAGTTTTTTTAGAAAAAAATTTAATTTTTAATTTAATTATAAATTTAAATAATTATTTATTTAAATTTATAATTAAATTAAATAATTTAAGGGATAAGCTTTAAATTAAATTTTTATAATTATTTTTTTTTAATTTAAAAATTTTATAATTTGTATTGTTAATAAATTTTATTTTATTATAAATAATTTTAAATAAATAAAAATTTAATAAAATTTAATTTTTTATAAAAAAATTTATATAAATAAGAAATATGAAGAAATTATGATAAAATTAGTAAATGAGTAAAAATTATAATTAAAAATTTTTAAAAATTATTTTTTAGGAATTCGGCAAAAATTTATATTCACTTGTTTATCAAAAACATGTCTTTTTGTTAATAATTTAAAGTCTAATCTGCCCACTGATTTAAAATTGAAGGGCTGCAGTATTTTGACTGTACAAAGGTAGCATAATCATTAGTCTCTTAATTGGTGACTTGTATGAAGGATTGGATGAGATATAAACTGTCTTAAAAATATTTAATTGAATTTAATTTTTTAATTAAAAAGTTAAGATAAATTAAAAAGACGAGAAGACCCTATAGAGTTTTATATTAATTTAAATTAAAATTATTTATAAATTTATTAGTATAAATTTAATTTTGTATTTTATTGGGGTGATAAAAAAATAAATTAAACTTTTTTTAAAAATTTACATAAATAAGTGAATTATTGATCCAATTTTATTGATTATAAGAAAAAATTACCTTAGGGATAACAGCGTAATTTTTTTTTTTAGTTCTAATAAAAAAAAAAGTTTGCGACCTCGATGTTGGATTAAAATAAAATTTAAATGCAAAAGTTTAAAATTTTTGATCTGTTCGATCATTAAAATCTTACATGATCTGAGTTCAAACCGGTGTAAGCCAGGTTGGTTTCTATCTTTTAATATTTTTAATATTTTAGTACGAAAGGATTAAATATTATAATTAAATTAAATATTAAGAATTTTATTAATTTATTATTAAAATATATATATATATATACATATTTATTATATTTACTATTTTGGCAGAAAAATGTAATGATTTTAGAAGTCATAAATGTATAATTTATTATATAGATAGTAAATGTTTATAATAGATTTATATATAATTTTTATTGGGTTATTAATTTTAATTTTAGGGGTAATATTTGGGATTGTTTTTTTAACTTTTTTAGAGCGTAAGGTATTAGGGTATATTCAAATTCGTAAAGGTCCTAAAAAATTAGGGTTAGTAGGTATTATACACCCTTTTTCTGATGCTATAAAATTATTTACAAAAAAACAAACATATCCTAATTATTCAAATTATTTTTGTTATTATTTTTCTCCTATTGTTAGTTTTTTGATATCTTTATTTATTTGAATATTAATTCCTTATTATTTTAATATAATTAGGTTTAATTTAGGAGTTTTATTTTTTTTTTGTAGAATTAGTTTAGGGGTTTATACTGTTATAATTGCAGGGTGATCATCTAATTCTAATTATTCATTATTAGGAGGACTTCGTGCAGTAGCACAAACAATTTCTTATGAGGTAAGATTAGCTTTAATTTTTATATCTAGACTTTTGTTAGTAATAGATTTTAATTTTTTAATATTTTTTAATTATCAAAAGTTAATATGATTTATTTTTTTAATATTACCATTATCTTTATGTTGAGTTTCTTCTATAATGGCTGAAACAAATCGAACTCCATTTGATTTTGCTGAGGGGGAAAGTGAGTTAGTTTCAGGATTTAATGTAGAATATAGAAGAGGAAGTTTTGCTTTAATTTTTTTAGCTGAATATTCAAGAATTTTATTTATGAGATTTTTGTTTGTTATAATTTATATGGGGGGGTATGAATTAAATTTATTATTTTATTTAAAGTTATCTTTAATTTCTTTTTTATTTATTTGAGTTCGAGGGACTTTACCTCGGTATCGTTATGATAAATTAATATATTTAGCGTGAATAGGGTATTTACCTGTTGCTTTAAATTTTTTATTATTATTTATTGGGGTAAAAATTTTTTTATTTTAAGTTAGTTAGAAGTAAATGAATTATTTTTAGTATAAATTAATAGAATTTTATTATTCTTTCTTAAGTTTTCAAAACAAATGCTTTAAAAGCTTATTAATTATAAATTATTAAATAAAAGTTTGTCTCAGTAAATTCTAATTAAAGGATTAAGAATAAAATATAAAAAATAGAAAATTGTTAGTAATTGCCCAGTAATAATAAAAGGAGTTTCTACAGGTCGAGCTCCAATTCAAGTTAATAAAATAATTATTGTGATAAAAATTCAAAATATAATTTGATTAATAGGATAAAATTGTAATCCTTGAATTTTTTTTAAAAATGTTAGAGGGAGAATAATTAAGATTAAAATAGATATAACTAAGGCGATTACTCCTCCAAGTTTATTAGGGATTGATCGTAAAATAGCGTAAGCAAAAAGAAAGTATCATTCAGGTTGAATATGAATTGGAGTCACTAATGGATTTGCAGGAATAAAGTTATCAGGGTCTCCGAGTAAATAGGGATTTGATAAAGTTAATAATATTAGAATTATTATTATAATAATAAATCCAATTAAATCTTTATATGTAAAATAAGGATGGAATGGAATTTTATCTATATTACTATTTATTCCTAAGGGGTTATTAGACCCTGTTTGATGAAGAAATAGTAAATGAATTATGGTTAATATTAAAATAATAAATGGGAGTAAAAAATGAAATGTGTAAAATCGGGTTAAGGTTGCGTTATCAACAGCAAATCCCCCTCAAATTCAATTAACTAATATATTTCCTAAATAAGGGATAGCTGAAAGAAGATTTGTAATAACAGTTGCTCCTCAAAATGATATTTGTCCCCAAGGTAAGACATAGCCTATAAAGGCAGTCGCTATTAGTATAAATAGAATAATAACTCCAATAAATCAAGTATATTTTAAATTAAATGATTCATAGTAGATTCCTCGCCCAATATGAAAATAAATACAAATAAAAAAAAAAGATGCTCCGTTAGCATGAAGGGTACGAATTAGTCATCCATAATTTACATTTCGACAGATATAATTAACACTAAAAAAGGCTAATTCAATATTTGCTGTGTAATACATAGTTAAAAAAAGTCCAGTTAAAATTTGAATAATTAAGCATAAAGCTAGTAAAGAGCCAAAATTTCATCATATTGAAATATTAGATGGGGAAGGTAAGTCAATTAAAGATCTATTAATAATCTTTAAAATAGGATGAGTTTTTCGGATAGGTAAGAAATTATTTATCATTTAATTTTTAAAAGTTGATCGTAAAGGGCCGTAAAAAATATTAGTAATTTTTACTATTGCGATTAAAGTAATAAATAAGTAAATAATTAATAAATAAGTTAATATAAAGGTTTGATTATTATATAATTTATTAAGATTAATTTTATTTTCATTAAAAAATATTAATGAGTTAAAAAAATTATTTATTTCTGAATTATTAATATTTAAATTTATTCAATTTAAATTATTTCAAAATAAGATAATAAATAAAATTAGTAAAAAAATAATAAATATAGTAAATATTTTTAAATTAAAATTAAATGAAAAAAGTTCGTTAGAGGCAATTCTAGTTACATAAATAAATAAAACTAATAATCCCCCTAAAAAAGTTAGAAATAGAATGTAAGAAAATCAATAAGTTTTAATTAATATTCCTGAAATTAAGCATGTTAATAAAGTTTGAATTAAGATTATTAGTCCTATAGCTAAAGGGTGATTTAATATGTATATGAAGATAGATAAAAATAATATTATTCTAGAAATAAAAATTTTTGTTATATCAAAGAATAGTTTAATAAAAATAATAATTTTGGAGATTATAGATAGGAATAAATTCTTTCTTTGAAGTTTTAAAAGAAAAATTTTTAATTTTGATTTACAAGACCAATGTTTTTTTAAACTATTAAAACTAGGTTTAATGATAATTTTTTATAATTTATTAGTTATTTTTATTATATTTATTATTGGCAATTTAATTTTTGTTTCTAAAAATAAACATTTATTAATTGTTTTATTAAGATTAGAATTTATAGTTTTAAGAATTTTTTTTATTTTATTATTTTTATTAAGATTTATTGAATATGATATATATATATTAATAGTTTTTTTAGTTTTTACAGTTTGTGAGGGGGCTTTAGGGCTATCTATTTTAGTTTCTATAATTCGAACTCATGGGAATGATTATTTTTATAGATTTAATTTATTATAATGTTAAAATTTTTAATAATAATAGTATTTATAATTCCTTTATGTTTAAAAAAAAATATATTTTGATTGGTACAAATGATAATTTTTTTAATAACTTATTTATTTTTAAATTTGTCTATTAATTTAATATTATTTAGAAATTTAAGATATTATTATTCATGTGATTTAATTTCATTTGGGTTAATTTTATTAAGAATTTGAATTTGTGGCTTAATAATTATATCAAGAGAGAGTGTATTAAAGTTAAATTTTTATTATAATTTTTTTTTATTTAATGTTATTTTTTTATTAATTATATTATATTTAACTTTTAGTGTAATAAATTTATTTATATTTTATTTATTTTTTGAGGGGAGTTTAATTCCAACTTTATTATTAATTATTGGGTGGGGGTATCAACCTGAGCGAGTTCAAGCTGGGATATATCTGTTATTTTATACTTTATTTGCTTCTTTACCTTTATTTATAGGAATTTTTTTTATTTTTAATAATATAAATAGAATAATAATTTATTTTTTAAAATTTTATAGAATAAATTATTATTTATTATATTTAAGTATGGTATTGGCATTTTTAGTAAAAATACCTATATATTTTGTTCATTTATGATTACCTAAGGCTCATGTAGAGGCTCCAGTGTCTGGTTCAATAATTTTAGCTGGTATTATACTAAAATTAGGGGGGTATGGTTTATTACGAGTTTTAATTTTTTTACAAAGAATTAATTTAAAGTTAAATTATATTTGAATAAGAATTAGATTATTGGGGGGGTTTTATATTAGGTTAAAATGTTTTTGTCAGATAGATATTAAATCTTTAATTGCTTATTCTTCTGTAGCTCATATAAGAATTGTAATTGGAGGAGTAATAGTGATAAATTATTGAGGGTTTATAGGAGCTTATATTTTAATAATTGGTCATGGTTTATGTTCTTCTGGAATATTTTGTTTAGCTAATATTAATTATGAACGATTACATAGTCGAAGTATATTTTTAAATAAAGGGTTGATAAATTTTATACCTTCAATAAGATTATGATGGTTTTTATTATTATCTTCTAATATAGCAGCTCCTCCTTCATTGAATTTATTAGGTGAGATTAGATTAATTAATGCTTTAATAAGTTGATCTTATTTTTCAATAATTTTATTAATATTAATTTCATTTTTTAGAGCAGGGTATAGTTTATATTTATTTTCTTATACACAACATGGGAAATTTTATCAGGGGTTGTATAGATTTTATATGGGAGTTTCTCGTGAATATTTAATATTATTTTTACATTGATTTCCTTTAAATTTAATAATTTTAAAGGTGGATTTTATAATAATTTGATTTTAAATTTAAATAATTTAATAAAAATATTGATTTGTGGTGTCAAAAATATGATATTTATCATTTTAAGTCATTTTTTATAAGAATTATTCAATTTGTTTTATTTCTTTTATTTTTTTATTTATATATAGAATAATAAATTTTATTTTTATAATTTATTTTATTATAAATGATTTAGTTTATTTTTTTGAGTGAGAGATTATTTCTTTAAATTCAGTTAATGTAGTTATATCTATTTTATTAGATTGAATATCATTATTATTTATAATATTTGTTTGTTTAATTTCTTCTGTAGTAATTTATTACAGAAAAAGATATATAAGTTCTGAGTTAAATTTAGATCGATTTATTATTTTAGTTTTATTATTTGTTTTTTCAATAATTTTATTAATTATTAGTCCTAATATAATTAGAATTTTGTTAGGGTGAGATGGGTTAGGGTTAGTTTCATATTGTTTAGTAATTTATTATCAAAATTTAAAATCTTATAATGCTGGGATATTAACAGCTTTAACTAACCGAATTGGTGATGTATTTATTTTAATAGTAATTTCTTGATTATTGAATTATGGGGGATGAAATTATATTTTTTATTTAAATTTTATAAAAAATGATTTAGTTATAGAAATTATTGGAGTTATAATTATTTTAGCTGCGATAACTAAAAGAGCTCAAATTCCTTTTAGATCTTGGCTACCTGCAGCAATAGCTGCTCCTACTCCTGTTTCTGCATTAGTTCATTCTTCTACTTTAGTAACTGCTGGTGTTTATTTATTAATTCGATTTAATATACTATTAGTTGATATATTTTTTTTTAAAATTTTATTATTATTATCAATTTTAACTATATTTATAGCTGGAGTTTCTGCTAATTATGAGTTTGATTTAAAAAAAATTATCGCTTTATCTACCTTAAGACAATTAGGCTTAATAATGAGAATTTTAAGAATAGGATTTCCTGAATTGGCTTTTTTTCATCTGCTAACTCATGCTATATTTAAAGCTATATTATTCATATGTGCTGGGGTAGTAATTCATATAATAAATGATATTCAGGATATTCGGTATATAGGGGGGGTTAGATTATTTATTCCTCTTACATCTTTATGTTTAAATATTTCTAATATAGCTTTGTGTGGTATTCCTTTTTTAGCTGGGTTTTATTCAAAGGATTTAATTTTAGAAATAGTAAGTTTTAGAAGATTAAATTTTTTGGTATTTTTTTTTTATTATATTTCTACAGGATTAACTATATTTTATACATTTCGTTTAATTATATATACAATAATTATAGATTTTAATTTGTTATCTATTTATAATTTATATGATGAGGATTTTATTATGTTAAAAAGTATAATAGTTTTATTATTTATGAGTGTAATTAGTGGCAGGTTTTTAAGATGAATGATTTTTTCTTGGCCTTATATAATTTATTTACCTTTTAATTTAAAATTAATAGTAATTTATGTTAGATTATTGGGGGGATTTTTAGGATATTTAATTAGTAGTATAAATATCTATAGGGTAAATAAGATTTTAATGACTTATAATTTAAGTAATTTTCTTTGTTTAATATGATTTATACCTAATTTATCAACTTATGGTGTTGTTTATTATTTTTTAAATTTAGGTCAAAATTTAGTAAAAAATATTGATTTAGGTTGGAGAGAAATTTATAGAGGTCAAGGGATAGTAATTATTATAAAAAATTATTCTATTTTTTATAATATATTTCAAATGAATAATATAAAAATTTATTTATTTAGATTTATTTTATGAATGTTTATAATATTGATATTAATTTTATTATTTATTTGTTTAAATAGCTTATAAAGAGTATAATATTGAAGATATTAGGGAAATTATTTTAATTTTTAAATATATTTATAAAAATTTTTATTTTATTTTTACAGTGAAAATGTAATGTTTTAAGTAAACTATATAAATAGAAATATTAATGGAATTTAACCACTAAAAATTAAGTTAGCAGCTTAAGTTTAGGCTTTATATTTCTTAATTGGAATTTTGTTATTCAATATTATCATTAACAGTGATATACCTCTTTTTGGTTTCAATTAATAAATAAGGAGTATTATTACTCTATCTTTTAAGTCGAAATTAAATGCATATAATGCTTCTTATTTAAGGTAAATTGAATTAAATTCAATATTTTTTGAATGCAAATCAAATATTCTAATTAAATTATAACCCTAATTAGTTCAAATTAATATATTTTGAGATCATTCGTGGTAAACTCCTAATAGTAAAATAATAATAAAAAAAAATCTTGTTTTTATTCAAATAAAAAAATTAACTGTTTTAAATAGATAAATAATGGGGAAAATTAAAGCAATTTCTACATCAAAAATTAAAAAAATAATTGTGATTAAAAAAAAATGTATAGAAAAGGGAATTCGTGCTGAAGATTTAGGGTCAAATCCACATTCAAAGGGAGAACATTTTTCTCGGTCTTTTATTGATTTTTTTGATAAAATAATAGAAAGAAATATAATAATATTTGAAATTATTATAATTAAAATTAGAATAAATATTATTAAAATAATTATTTATATTAAAATAAATTAAACTTTTTGATTGGAAGTCAAATATACTAAATATATTATATAAATTAATTAATTACCTCATCAATAAATAGAAATATAAAGGAATAATCAAACTACATCTACAAAATGTCAGTATCATGCAGCTGCTTCAAATCCAAAATGGTGATTTCTTGAGAAATGATTTAAATTATGACGTATAAAACAAATTAATAAAAATATTGTGCCAATAATTACATGTAATCCATGAAATCCAGTTGCTATGAAAAATGTTGAGCCATAAATTCTATCTGCGATAGTAAAAGGCGCTTCTAAATATTCATAAGCTTGAAGAATTGTAAAGTAAATTCCTAAAATAATAGTAATAAAAAGGCTTTGAGTTGCTTGAGAGAAATTATTTTCTATTAAGGCATGATGGGCTCAAGTAACTGTTACTCCTGATCTAATTAAAATAATAGTATTAAGAAGTGGAATATGGAATGGATTAAATGGGGTAATATTTATAGGAGGTCATAAAGAACCAATTTCGATATTAGGGGATAAACTTCTATGGAAAAAAGCTCAGAAGAATGATAAAAAAAAAAAAATTTCTGATACAATAAATAAAATTATTCCTCAGCGAAGACCTTTTGTTACTAAAATTGTATGCTTACCTTGGAAAGTTCCTTCACGTCTAATATCTCGTCATCATTGGTATATAGTTAGTAATGTAATAATATACCCAATAATTAATAGATTTATATTAAAATTATGGAATCATTTTACTAATCCTGTTACTAAAGTTATTACTCCAATAGCTCCAGTTAATGGTCATGGGCTATAATCTACTAAATGATAGGGGTGTCTATAAAGATTTTTCATTAATTTACTTCTCTAGAGTAAAGTGTTCTTAAAATTGCAATTACATAAGATTGAATAACTGCAACTGCAGACTCTAAAATTAATAAAAGAATTTGAGTAATAATTAAAAAAATAATAAGATAAGAAGGTAAAGTAGTTCCTATATTTCTTAGTAATGTTATTAATAAATGGCCAGCAATTATATTAGCAGTTAGTCGAATAGCTAAAGTTCCTGGACGAATGATATTACTAATTGTTTCGATTAAAACTATAAAAGGTATAAGAATTGTAGGGGTTCCTTGGGGAATTATATGGAGAAATATATGTTGATAATTATTAATTCACCCATATAATATAAATCTTAATCAAAGAGGTAATGAAATAGTTAATGATAAAGATAAATGGCTAGTACTTGTAAAAATATATGGATAAAGGCCTAAGAAATTATTAAATAAAACAAAAGAAAATAAAGAAATAAAAATGAAAGTAGATCCTTGAAAGTAATTATTTTTTAGTAAAGTTTTAAATTCATTATGAAGTTTAATTAAAATAAATTTTCATATTAAAAAATGACGATTAGGGAGGAATCAAAATGAATAAGGGATAAAAAGTAAACCTAAAAAAGTTCTTAGTCAGTTAATAGGAAGATTAAAAATATTAGTTGTTGGGTCAAAAATTGAAAATAAATTACTTATCATTTTCAGGTAAAATTTTTAATTTTTTTATTTGTTATATTATTAATTTTATTTATGTTAAAATTATAAACATAATAGTTTATAATATTAAAAATAAAAAAAATTATAATAAAATAAATAAATGAAAATATTCAATTAATTGGTATTATTTGTGGGATAAAAGAATATTATATTTATAATAATTTAAATTTGACATATTTATGTTATTTATTAACTAATTCTTTCTTTATGTAATTAAAATTTATCATTAGAAGTAATTGCTAATTTACTATAAAATGGTTTAAGAGACCAGTACTTGCTTTCAGTCATCTAATGATGAATAGTTATTAATTCAATTAATAAAATTTTTAATTGAAATTCTTTCAATTACAATAGGTATAAAACTATGATTAGCTCCACAAATTTCAGAACATTGTCCAAAAAAAATACCTGGACGATTAATAAAAAAATTTGTTTGATTGAGTCGACCAGGGTTAGCGTCTACTTTAACACCTAAGGATGGAATAGTTCATGAATGAATAACATCTGAGGCAGTTACTATAATTCGAATTTGATTATTTATTGGTAAAATAATTCGGTTATCGACATCTAATAGTCGAAAATTATTTAAAGATAAATCATTTATAGGAGTTATATAAGAATCAAATTCAATATTATGAAAATCAGAATATTCATAACTTCAATATCATTGATGCCCAATAGATTTTAAAGTAATTAATGGGTTATTAAGTTCATCTAATAAATATAGTAATCGTAAAGAAGGAAGAGCAATAAAAATTAGAGTGATAGCAGGTAAAATTGTTCAAATTAACTCAATTATTTGTCCTTCTAATAAAAATCGATTAATATAATTGTTAAAAAATAAATTAATTATTAAATATCCTACTAAAATTGTAATTATAATTAAAATAATTAAAGTATGATCATGGAAAAAAATAATTTGTTCTATAAGAGGAGATGCTCCATTTTGTAAGTTTAAATTAGATCATGTAGCCATTTCTAAAAAAAGGAGAATCCTTTATTTATGGGGCTTAAATCCATTACATATAATCTGCCATATTAGAAGTTATTTAAAATTGGGAGTTCGTTATATGAATGTTCTGCTGGAGGTAAATTTTGATATCATTCGATAGAAGAAGGTATATTTAAAGAAAATAAAGAAATTCGTTGATAAATTATTGATTCTCAAATAATAATTAATATTAATATTACTGCTAATAAGGAAATATAAGATCCTAAAGATGAGATTAAATTTCATGAAAGATATGAATCAGGGTAATCAGAGTATCGTCGAGGTATTCCTGCTAGCCCTAAAAAATGTTGAGGGAAAAAAGTTAGATTAACTCCTAGAAATATAATAAAAAATTGAATTTTTAATAAAAAGGGATTTAAAGATAGTCCTGTAAAAAGGGGGTATCAATGAATAAATCCTCCTATAATAGTAAATACTGCTCCTATAGAGAGAACATAATGAAAATGAGCTACAACGTAATAAGTATCATGTAAAGTAATATCAATTGAAGAATTTGCTAAAATAACTCCTGTTAATCCCCCTACTGTGAATAAAAAAACAAATCCTAATCTTCATAAAATTGAAGGACTATAATTAATTTGTGTTCCATGAAGAGTAGCTAATCATCTAAAAATTTTAATACCTGTTGGTACTGCAATAATTATTGTTGCAGAAGTAAAATAGGCACGTGTATCAATATCTATTCCTACTGTAAATATATGATGAGCTCAAACAATAAATCCTAGTAATCCAATTGCTATTATTGCATAAATTATTCCCAAACATCCAAAGGTTTCTTTTTTTCCTCTTTCTTGAGGGATGATATGGGAAATTATCCCAAATCCAGGTAAAATTAAAATGTAAACTTCTGGATGTCCAAAAAATCAAAAAAGATGTTGGTAAAGGATTGGGTCTCCTCCCCCCGCAGGATCAAAAAAGGAGGTATTAAGATTACGATCAGTTAAAAGTATTGTAATAGCTCCTGCTAAAACTGGTAATGATAATAATAAAAGAAAAGCAGTAATTCCTACTGCTCAAACAAATAGGGGTATTTGATCAAATGATAAATTATTTATTCGTATATTAATAATTGTTGTAATAAAATTAATAGCTCCTAAAATTGAAGAAATTCCAGCTAAATGAAGAGAAAAAATGGCTAAATCTACTGATCTTCCTCCGTGAGCAATATTAGAAGAAAGAGGGGGGTAAACTGTTCATCCTGTCCCTGCTCCATTTTCGACAATTCTTCTAGAAATTAGTAATGTTAAAGAAGGGGGGAGAAGTCAAAAACTTATGTTATTTATTCGAGGGAAGGCTATATCAGGAGCTCCTAATATTAAAGGTACTAATCAATTTCCAAATCCTCCAATTATAATAGGTATTACTATAAAAAAAATTATAATAAAAGCGTGGGCTGTTACAATAGTATTATAAATTTGATCGTCTCCAATTAAAGATCTGGGGGTGCCTAATTCTGCTCGAATTAATAATCTTAAGGAGGTTCCTACTATTCCTGCTCAAATACCAAAAATAAAGTATAAAGTTCCAATATCTTTATGATTAGTTGAATAAAGTCATTTTCGCAAAAATAAAATGGCTGAGTTATAAGCGATAAGTTGTAAATTTATTAACGAGAAAATCTCTTTTATTAATAAGTCTTATAGTCAATAATGATATAAAATTGCAAATTTTAAGGGATAAAAAGTAAATTATTAAGGCTTAAAGAAATTTCTTTATAAATAATTTTGAAGACTATTAGTTTAATTTAACTTAAAACCTTCGTCTAATAGAATAAAAAAGTTCTTAAAATTATTCCTGAAATGGAGACTAAAGAAAAAAAATTTATTTTTCATAAAAAATTATTTTTTAAATTAATTTTTAATCATTTTATTTTAAAATAATTAAACATAAAACATGAATAGATAATTCGAGTATAAAAAAAAATAATAATTAAACTAGTTATAATAAATAAAAAAGTTAAAATATAAAAATTATTTATTATTAGAAAATTAATTATAATTCATTTAGGGATAAATCCTAAAAATGGGGGTAATCCCCCCAATGAAAAAAAATTAATTAATAAATTTATTTTAATTAGTGGAGTTATATTATTAATAAACAATTGGTTAATGAAAAATATATTTAAATTAAAAAAAAGAAAACATATAATACTAATTAAAAAAGAATATATTCTAAAATAAAAAATTCATAAATTTTCTCTAATTATAATTGCATAAATTATTCAACCGAGATTATTAATCGAAGAAAATGCTATTAATTTTCGTAGAGAAGTTTGATTTAGGCCTCCAATAGCTCCAATTAAGATATTTAAAATAATAATTAAAAATAAAAAATTTTTATTGAAATAATAGGACAATAAAATTATGGGGGTAATTTTTTGTCAAGTTATTAAAATAAAATTATTTATTCATGATAATCCTTCGATAATGTTAGGGAATCAGAAGTGGAAGGGGGCTGATCCTATTTTTATTAATATTGAAGAATTAATTGAAATTATGATAAAATTATCTATTATATAATTTTTTAAAGTAATTATTTTTAATAAAATTATGAATAAAAAATTAATAGATGCAATAGATTGGGTTAAGAAGTATTTTAAAGAAGCTTCAGAAGTTAGTAAGTTTAAGGGGGAAGAAATTAGGGGGATAAATCTTAACAAATTAATTTCTAATCCAATTCAGCATCCAAATCAAGAATTTGATGAAATAGAAATTAATGTTCTAAAAAAAAGAATAAAAGTAAAAAATATTTTATTAGAATTATTTAAAAAATAAATTTAAAATATTAATTTATTAAAAGAATTTTAAATTCTTTCTCTATAGAGTATATTTTAGTGTAAGATGCACAATAGTTTTTGATACTATTAGATATAGTTTGATTCTATAAAATATAATAAAGGTAGAATTCTACTTTATTTATCCTATCAGAATAATCCTTTAATCAGGCACTTTATTTTTTAAAAAAAAGAAGAATCTTTATATTTGAGGTATGAGCCCAAAAGCTTAAATTTACCTTATTTTTAA